AAGACGCTTACTGTCTGTTCTTGATTCAACACACTTCCACTGTAGTGTTCGAGTGGATACTGCTACTTCTTCTCGAACCATACTAATATTATTGTTTGATCAGATCATTGAATCATTTATTTCTATTGCAATCCATTCAATTTTTATTTCTACACACGTCTTTTTTTAGGAGGCCTACATCCATTATGTGGCATAGGGGTTACGTCACGTACGAAACTTAATAGTATACCACTTCTACGAATGGCTCGTAATGCTGCATCTCTTCCGAGACCAGGGCCTTTTATCATGACTTCTGCTCGTTGCAGACCCTGATCCACTGCCGTACGAATAGCATTTCCTGCTGCGGTTTGAGCAGCAAATGGTGTCCCTCTTCTTGTGCCTCTGAATCCACAAGTACCAGCGGAGGACCAAGAAACCACCCGACCTATTACATCTGTAACAGTCACAATGGTATTGTTGAAACTCGCTTGAACATGAATAACTCCTTTTTGTATTCTACGTCCACTCTTACGTGAACCAATTCTTGGTATAGCTTTTGTCATATTTTATCATCTCATAAATATGAGTCAGAGATATACGGATATATCCATTTCATGTCAAAACAGACCCTTTATTTGTACATCGGACCGTTTAGAAAGTCCCTTGTTAGAAAGATTACCCCTGTCTCTGTTTATGTTTCGGATTGGAACAAATTACTATAATTCGTCCCCGCCTACGGATCAGTCGACATTTTTCACAAATTTTACGAATGGAAGCCCTTATTTTCATATTTGTTATTCCTGAATTCCAAATATACTCCTTGGAAGAAAATAAGTCTCTTGAAATTTTGAACCTCGAATTGTATTCCCATGAAAGGAATGTTTAAATTCAAATAAAAAGCCGCCTAATCATTCGACTCTTTGTTGCGAAGTCTATAAATTATACGTCCCCTAGTTGAATCATAACGACTTACTTCGATTTTGACTCTATCTCCTGGTAGTATCCGGATAAAACTCCGTCGGATCCTCCCCGAAACATAACCTAGAATCAGATCTTCATTGTCTAAACGAACTCGGAACATACCATTGGGAAGTGATTCAGTAATTAAACCTTCGTGAATCAATTTTTGTTCTTTCATTCCAGGTAACCCCCTTGAAGTATCAACTAATGGAGGAGGAGTAATAGTAGACAATTCGTCTTTCCTCTCTTTTTCCCAAATAGCAAGTTACGGATCAAATTCGGATACCAGAAGGATCACCAGATATAATACAAAATTTCTCCCCCAATTCTTTCTAGTCGAGCTTCTCGATCTGTCATTATACCTCGAGAAGTAGAAAGAATTACGACCCCCATTCCACCTAAAATCCTAGGAATTCGTTGATGGTTGGAATAGATTCGTAGACCGGGACGACTGATACGCTTTAAAATATTTCTATATGTTCCTTTCCTATTCCTTCTATGTCGCAGGGTTGAAACCAAAAAATATTTGTTGTTTTCCCTATGTTTCCTAACATTTTCAATAAACCCTTCTTGTAGAAGTATTTTAACAATGTTTTCGGCGATATTAGTAGATGCTATTCGAACCGTTCCTTTTTTATCCATGTTAGCATTTCTTATAGAAGTTATTATATCGGCAATAGTGTCCCTACCCATGACGAACTAAAATTATGGGTGCCTTCCAGTTTTGATATAATCAACATGTTACTTTTTTTTTTTCATTTTTTCTTATTTATTTATGAATTATTAAAGGTATATGCGTGAGACACAATCTACTAACGTGATCTATTTCAGAGACCTGACTATACTCTATCACGGTTTCATCTACTAGTATTTATAAGACTTCAGGAGCTAATGAGACTATTTTAGTGAAATTCAACTGTCTCAATTCCCGCGCGATCGCTCCAAAAACTCGAGTTCCTTTTGGATTTCCTTCTTGATCAATGACAACTGCTGCATTGTCATCATATCGTATTATCATACCGTTGTCGCGCTTGAGTTCTTTACATGTACGTACAATTACAGCTCTGATCACTTCTGATCTTTCGAGAGGCATATTGGGCACTGCTTCTTTGATTACAGCAACAATAACGTCACCAATATGAGCATATCGTTGATTACTAGCTCCTATGATTCGAATACACATCAATTCTCGAGCCCCGCTGTTGTCCGCTACATTCAAATGGGTCTGAGGTTGAATCATATCATTTTTTTTTTGAATCTGCTCTTTCAATGCAAAAGGCAAAGGAAAAAGAGAGAAATATTGTCTGCCCAGAAATCCAAAAATCTGCGATTGTATTTTTCATCACAAATACCCTTCACATACCTATCACGCGATAATGAATTGAGTTCGTATAGGCATTTTGCACGCAGCTATTGAAATAGCTGCTCTGGCTACAGTTTCTGATACTCCGCCCATTTCATAAAGTATTCGACCGGGTTTAACGACAGATACCCAATATTCGGGAGATCCTTTCCCCGAACCCATACGTGTTTCGGTAGGTCTTACTGTAACGGGTTTGTCGGGAAATATACGTACCCATATTTTTCCACCACGGCGTGCATATCGTGTCATTGCTCGTCGTCCTGCTTCTATTTGTCTAGATGTGATCCAAGCGGGTTCAAGTGCCTGAAGAGCGTATCTGCCGAAACAAATATGATTGCCTCGATAAGATATTCCCTTCATTCTTCCTCTATGTTGTTTACGGAATCTGGTTCTTTTGGGGTTATAGTTGATGGTTGTTTCTCAATCCCATCTCTACTGCAGAACCGGACATGAGAGTTTCTTCTCATCCAGCTCCTCGCGAATGAAACGATTCAATAATATTACGTATATGTATTTATTGAATGAATAATACACTGAATCATGGAATTTATTGATATTTAATCTGTCACACGGGAAGCCGTATAGTATATAGTATATACGGCTAGACGGATATTTCTATTTTATTTATATGGGATAATGCCTTTCTTTTGAAAATGAATCCTTGACCTTTACCGAATCTGTCAAAATACTGCAATCCAATAATGGTTTCGCGGGCGAATATTGACTCTTTCCATATTTGCTTCATTCGTAGGGTGAACCCATGACCTATCAGAAGAAATTAATTGGTTCCTGGTTGATTCCGCCATCCCACCCAATGAATCATTAGGATTCGTTTTCAATAGAATCTTCCGCAGTCACAGGTTTCGTCGTTCCCATAGCTTTTCCATTAATGGCTAGGCCTGAACTATGCAATGGAGCTCCTAATTAAATTCGTTCCCGAGCCAATCTCCTCAGTCTCTATTGACTCGGGGCTCTTTATTATTTGTATTTTTCTTATGAACCGTATTCATCTAATTATGGACGAATCAGTATTGATGCTTTATCACACTGCCTTTTATGATATGATGTGATTGATAGACCATACATATTGGAATCATATATCATGGAGATTCTCCTTCTCTCTTTCTCTCGCCCTTCCAGTTACCCACATCCCTCTATTTTTCTTTCCAACCTATAAATGGATTTTTCCTTTATGGAAAAAAAAAGATTTCAGTTGCTACAACTATATGATCGATACATCATATGGCGACTGCTTCCTTGGATCTCGATAATACAAAGCAATGAGTTGGTTACTAGTTCTTATAGTTATTAGTTAGGGGCTGGTCTGTTTTTTGAATCCCAACTTTAAATAAAAAACCAACGAGTCACACACTAAGCATAGCAGTTCCACCAAAAGGTCAATCGAATTTTTATTCAACCTTATAGAATTAGAATTGCTCATTTTTCATTTTTTTTTTTTTTATTGAAGTGAAAAGGAATAGTTTGTAGTTTTTGTTCTATCACTGAATAGAATGGCAAGCAAAGGAAGGGTCCATTATTGCTCGTCTACAAATATCCAAATTTTGATGCCCAATGCCCCATAGGCAGTTCGAACTGTATAGGAACAATGATCAATTTTAGCTCGAATGGTTTGGAGGGGAACCCTACCTTCTCTGATCCATTCGACACGTGCAATTTCTTTTCCGTCGATACGCCCTGCAATTTCCACTTGAATTCCTTTTGTGTCTGCTTGTTCAGTTAATTCAATAGCTTTTTTCATTGCCTTTCGAAACGAAACCCTATTCTTTAATTGTAGAGCTATATATTCTGCAAGAATATTAGGTTGTCCATAAGGTTTTGCAACTCTTGTAATAGCAATGTTAAGTCTCCGATTCACAGAATGAAGCCCCTTTTGTACATTGATCTGCAATTCTTCGATTCCTCGTGTTTGGCCTTCTATTAACAAATTTGGGAATCCAATATAGATTATGACCTGGATCAAGTCCATTTTTTTTTGAATCTCTATATGTGCAATTCCAATTCCTTCGAAACTTGAAGATACTCTTATATTTTTTTGTACATATATCTTGATACAATCCCGTATTTTTTCATCTTCCTGGAGACCTATGTAATAACTTTTTGGTTGTGCGAACCAAAGGGAACGATGACTTTGGTTTTCGCCAAGGCGGAAACCAAGTGGATTTATTTTTTGACCCATCTTTTTTTTCTCTCTCTCTCTCCTTCTCTATATATCTTTCTATTATAGGATCTCTCCATACATTTTTTGTTTCTAAAAATATATCCTGATCTGTTTTCTTTTTAGAGCTATCCTTCAATACAATAATTATATGACAGGCGGGTCTTTCTATCGGATAACTACGTCCTCTAGCCCTGGGTTTTAACTTTTTCACGATAGTACCCCCATTGACTTCGGCTTTACTAATGACTGAATCAGCTTCGTTGAAACTTTTATTGTGACTAGCATTTGCTGCTGCAGAATAAACCAGTTTAAAAATGGGATAAAATGCTCGATAAGGCATGAGTTCCAGTAACATAAGTGTTTTCTCGTAGGAATGCCCACGAATCTGATCAATGACTCTTCGTGCTTTGTGAGCAGACATACATATACGTTGAGCTAAAGCTTGTACTTGTGTACTCGAGCTCCTCTTCATCTTCTGCTTTTTCAAGGTCTTCTTCCACTTTCTCCACTTTGACATAAGATAAGGTTCGCCTCCCGCCAATGAACGATGAGCCCCTATTTCACTTTATTTTATTAACGGAGAGATCTAGTATCGTTTCTCGCGTGTCCCTGGAAAGTAAGAGTAGGTGCAAATTCTCCTAATTTTTGACCCACCATACGATCCGTTATATAAATAGGTAAATGCGCCTTTCCATTATGAATGGCAATTGTATTGCCGATCATTGTGGGTATAATGGTAGATGCCCGGGACCAAGTTACTATTATCTCTTTTTCCTCTCTCATGTTAAGCTTCTTTATTTTTTCCAATAAATGATTAGCTACAAAAGGATTTTTTTTTAGTGAACGTGTCACGGCCTATTATTCCCCCCCCCCTTTTTTTTTTGAAAAGACGAGTAAAAAACAATATTTATTTGATTTTGAATATTCCTATTTACGGCGACGAATAATAAAACTATTACTATATTTATTCCTTTTCCTACTTCTTCTTCCAAGCGCAGGATAACCCCAAGGGGTTGTGGGTTTTTTTCTACCAATCGGGGCCCTCCCTTCACCACCCCCGTGGGGATGGTCTACAGGGTTCATAACTACCCCTCTTACTACAGGACGCCTACCTAGCCAACACTTAGATCCGGCTCTACCCAAACTTTTCTGGTTCGCCCCAACATTACCCACTTGTCCGACTGTTGCTGAGCAGTTTTTGGATATCAAACGGACCTCCCCAGATGGAAATCTTAATGTGACCGATTTACCCTCTTTTGCAATCAGTTTCGCTACAGCACCTGCTGCTCTAGTTAATTGTCCACCCTTTCCAAGCGTGATTTCTATGTTATGTACGGCCGTGCCTAAGGGCATATGGGTTGAAGTAGATTTTTCTTTTTGATCAATAAAAACCCCTTCCCAAACCGTACAAGCTTCTTCCAAAGCATACGGCTTTCCGGATGTATATATATATATTATATGATGATATCTAGACAGATGGATTTTATATGAATCGTGTGATGAAGTACCACATGAGTGGATATATAGGAATACAAATCTGCCAAATAACTCATGTTATGATCTTATACATCCTAGGTCTCTCCGTTTCGTCATCTGGCTTATGTTCTTCATGTAGCATTCAGACCGAATGACTCTATGAAATTACGTCGCTACTTCCACATATTACGGGTAACGTAGGAGACATCTCTATTTTTCCCCGGGGGGATTTTTAGAATTACCACCACTTAGCTTTCAATTCACCTCTGACCATCAAATGAAATGTGAATAACCCATCCTCTTCTCTTTGAAACAAGGGTCGCTTCCGCTTCTGTCCGTGCTTCAAACAATTTTGTCTTCTCCATATTACCATATCTTGAGTGTCAATAATTTTATATGAGGAACTACTGAACTCAATCACTTGCTGCCGTTACTCTTCAGTTTTCTGTTGAGGTCTATCCCGTAGAGGTACTCAAATTGGATCAGTGATCAATTTCTAGGTTTCGTCGTAAACCTAATTGGTTACTTCCAATTACGTAAATCCATAGTTCAAACCGCACTCAAAGGTAGGGCATTTCCCATTGATATAGGAACTTCTGTACCGGAAACAATGGTATCTCCAATTATAGCCCCTCTGGGATGTAAAATATATCTTTTCTCACCATCTCCATAGTGTATGAGACAAATGTATGCATTTCGATTAGGGTCATATTCTATGGTTACGATCCTAGCAGATATGTCTTTTTCATTCCGTCGAAAATCGATTTTACGGTATAGACGCTTATGGCCTCCTCCTCTATGCCCTGCGGTAATGATTCCCCTGGAATTACGACCTTTACCACAGCGATGCTGTCCATAGATCAAATTATTTCGCGGATTGGATTTCACTTGACTGTCTACGGATCCTTTGCGTATGCTCGGGGTAGAAGTTTTGTATAAATGTATCGCCGTGTTATTTAGTATTTTTTTTTTCTTTTTTTTTTTTACTTAAATTCTTTTCTCTTCTCTATAAGAGGTAAAATAGAATAACCCGGTTGAAGCGTAATGATCATACGTCTGTAATGCATTGTATGTCCCATAATGGGTCCCATTCTTCTACCCTTTCCCGGGAGTTGATGACTATTTATAGCTATTACTTTGACGCCAAAGAAGAGTTCGACCCAATGCTTTATTTCTGTCCTAGTTGATCCTGATTCGACATTAGAAGTATATTGATTGTTCCCCAATAACCGAATACTTTTTTCTGTAAAGACTACATATTTGATTCCATCCATAAATCTACTTTCTTCCCCACGAGTTCCAGTATCGATAAGAATTCTAGTTCTTACTCTTCATATGTTATGGTTGGTATGAATATACCATACCAATTCGTTATGTATGGATGATGAGATTCCATTGATACGGAGCCAGTGGAACTAGCCTTATTGAATGTCCCCGTTGGCCTGCATCCAGCAGGAATTGAACCTACGAATTCGCCAATTATGAGTTGGGCGCTTTAACCATTCAGCCATGGATGCTTCACTGGGGTCATTGTACATCGCGAGTGACCCAAATTCAATTCACTTAGATTCTTTTGGATTCTTTAGGAGGAATCAATGAAATGAGAGGACATCAATTCAAATCCTGGATCTTCGAATTGAGAGAAATCCAGAATTCTCGCGATTTCTTGGATTCATGGATCCAACCCGATTCGGTGAAATCTTTCACTTCCTTTTTTTTCCACCAAGAGCGCTTTATGAAACTTTTTGATTCCCGAATTTGGAGTGTCCTAATTTCACGTGATTCACAGGGTTCAATTCGTCGACATTGCACGATCAAAGGTGTAGTACTGCTTGTACTTGTAGTAGCGGTCCTTATATACAATCGAAATAGGGTCGAAAGAAAAAATATCTATTTGATGGGGCTTCTTCCTAAACCTCTGCGTTCCATTGGACCCCCCAATTATACATTGAAAGAATCCTTTTGGTCTTCCAATCTCAATAGGTTGATTGTTTCGCTCCTGTATCTTCCAAAAGGGAAAAAGATCTATGAGAGTTGTTTCATGGATCCGAAAGAAAGTACTTGGGTTCTTCCAATAACTAAAAAGTGTATCATGTCTGAATCTAACTGGGGTTCGCGGCGATGGAGGAATGTGATCGTAAAAAAGAGGAATTCCAGCTGTAAGATATCGAATGAAATTGCAGCTGGAATTGAGATCTCATTCAAAGAGAAAGATATAAAATATCTGGAGTTTTTTTTTGTATCCTATACGAATGATCCGATCCGCAAGGACCATGATTGGAAATTCTTTGACCGCCTTTCTCCGAGTAAGAAGCGAAACATAATCAACTTGAATTCGGGACAGCTATTCGAAATTTTAGTGAAACATTTGATTTGTTATCTCATGTCTGCTTTTCGTGAAAAAAGACCAATTGATGGGGGGGGTTTCTTCAAACAACAAGGAGCTGAAGCGACTATTCAATCAAACGAGATTGAACATGTTTCCCATCTCCTCTCGAGAAACAAGGGGGGTATTTTTTTGCAAAATTGCGCTCAATTTCATATGTGGCAATTCCGCCAAGATCTCTTCGTTCTTGGGGGGAAGAATCGGCACAAATCGGATTTTTTGAGGAACGTCTCGAGAGAGAATTTGATTTGGTTAGACAATGCGTGGTTGGTAAACAGGAATCGGGTTTTTAGCAAGGTACGGAATGTATCGTCAAATATTCAATATGATTCCGTAAGATCCATTTTCTTTCAAGTAACGGATTCTAGCCAATCGAAAGGATTTTCTGATCAATCCATAGATCCTTTCAATTCCATTAGTAATGAGGGTTCGGAATATCACACATTGATCAATCAAACAGAGATTCAGCAACTAAAAGAAAGATCAATTCTTTTAGATACTTCCTTTCTTCAAACGGAACGAACAGAGATAAAATCAGATCGATTCTCAAAATACCTTTCCGGATATTCCTCAATGGCTCGGCTATTCCCGGAACGTGAGAAGCAGATGAATAATCATCTGCTTCCAGAAGAAATAGAAGAATTTCTTGGGAATCCTACAAGATCAATTCGTTCTTTTTTCTCTGATAGATGGTCAGAACTTCATCTGGGTTTGAATCCTACCGAGAGGTCGACTATAGATCAGAAATTGTTGAAGAAACAACAAGGTGTTTCTTTTGTCCCTTCGAGGCGATCGAAAAATAAAGAAATAGTTGATATATTCAAGATAATTACGTATTTACAAAATACCTCCTCAGTTCATTCGATTGCAGCAGATCCGGGATGGGATATGGTTCCGAAGGATGAACCGGATATGGACAGTTCCAATAAGATTTCATTCTTGAACGAAAATGCATTTTTTGATTTATTTCATCTATTCCATGATCGGAACAAAGGGGGATACAGGTTGCACCACGAGTTTGAATTAGAAGAGACATTTCAAGAAATGGCAGATCTATTCACTCTATCAATAACCGAGCCGGGTTTAGCCTATCATAATAAGGAATTTGGCTTGTCTATTGATTCCTACGGAAAATTATTGAATGAGGTATTCAACTCCGGGGATGAATCGAAAAAGAAATCTTTATTGGTTCTACCTTCTATTTTTGATGAAGAGAATGAATCTTTTTATCGAAAGATAAAAAAAAAATCGGTCCGGATCTCCTGCGGGAATGATTTGGAAGATCCAAAACCAAAAATAGCGGTATTTGCTCACAACAACATAATGGAGGCGATCCATCAATATAGATTGATCCGAAATCAGATTCAAATACAATATAGTACCTATGGGTACATAAGAAATGTATTGAATCGATTCTTTTTAATGACTCGACCCGATTGCAACTTCGCATATGGAATTCAAAAGCATCCCATAGGAATTCAAAAGCACCCAATAGGAAATGATATTCTGAATCATCTAACTATAATAATAGATAAGATCAACCAACATTTATCCAATTTGAAAAAGATTAAGAAGAAGTGGTTCGATCCTCTTATTTCTCGAACCGAGAGATCCACGAATCTGGATCCTAATGTATATAGATACAAATGCTCCAATGGAAGCAAGAATTTCCAGGAATATTTGGAGCATTTCGTTTCTGAGCAGAAACACCGTTTTCAAGTAATGTTCGATCGATTACGTATTAATCAATATTCGATTGATTGGTCCGAGGTTATCGACAAACAAGATTTGTCCAAGTCACTTCGTTTCTTTTTGTCCAAGTCACTTCTCCTTTTGTCCAAGTCGCTTCTCTTTTTATCTAAGTCACTTCCTTTTTTCGTTGTGAGTTTCGGGAATATCTCCATTCATAGGGCCGAAATCCACATCTATGAATTGAAAGGTCTGAATGATCAACCCGGCAATCCGTTGTTAGAATCAATAGGTGTTCAAATCGTTTATTTGAATAAATTGAAACCCTTCTTATTGTATGATCATGATACTTCCCAAAGATCGAAATTTTTAATCAATACAGGAACAATATTACCTTTTTTGTTCAACAAGATACAAAAGTGCATGATTGACTCATTCCGTACTAGAAAAAATCGCAGGAAATCCTTTGAGAACACGGATTCCTATTTATCAATGATATCCCACGATCGAAACAATTGGTTGAATCCTCAGAAAAGTTCATTGATATCTTCTTTTTATAGAGCAAATAGACTTCAATTCTTGAATCATCCCCATCGCTTCTGGTTCTATTGTAACAAAGGATTCCATTTTTATGGGGAAAAGACCCGTATCCATAATTATGATTTTACGTATGCACAATTCCCCAATATCTTGTGCATTCGCAACAAAATATTTTCTTTGTGTTTCAGTAAAAAAAAACATGTTTTGGGAGAGAGAGAGACTATTTCACCAATTGAGTCACAGGTATCTGGCATATTCATACCTAACAATGTTCCACAAAGTGGTAACGAAACGTATAACTTGTACAAATCTTTCCATTTTTCAATTCGATCCGATCCATCCGTTCCTATTTACTCGATTGCAGACATTTCTGGAACACCTGTAATAGAGGAACAAATAGTCAATTTTGAAAGAACTTATTGTCAGCTTCTTTCAGATATGAATCTATCTGATTCAGAAGGGAAAAACTTGCATCACTATCTCCGTTTCAATTCAAACATGGGTTTGATTCACACTCCATGTTTTGAGAAATATGTGCCGTCCGGAAAGAGGAAAGAACTGAGTCTTTGTCTAAAGAAAAACGTTGAGAAGGGGGAAGTAGGTAGAACCCTTCAACGAGATAGTGCTTTTTCAAATCTCTCAAAATGGAATTTGTTCCAAACCTATATGCCATGGTTCCTTACTTGGACGGGGTGTAAATATCTTTATTTCACCTTAAAAAACAATATTTATTTGATATTGAATATTCCCTTTCAATATTCCCTAAGTGGCAGTCAAAATTTTGTGTCCGTTTTTCATGATATTATGCATGGATCAGATATATCATGGCCAATTCCTCAGAAAAAGTGGTGGTCGATTCTTCCACAACGGAATCTGATAAGTGAGAGTTCGAGTAAGTGTTTACAGAATCTTCTTCTGTCCGAAGAAATGATTCATCGAAATAATGAGTCACCCATTCCATTGATATGGACACATCTGAGATCACCAAATGCTTGGGAGTTCCTCTATTCAATTCTTTTCCTTCTTCTTGTTGCTGGATATCTCGTTCGTACACATCTTCTCTTTGTTTTCCGAGCCTCTAGTGAGTTACAGACAGAGTTAGAAAAGATCAAATCTTTGATGATTCCATCATACATGATTGAGTTGCGAAAACTTCTGGATAGGTATCCTACATCTGAACTGAATTCTTTCTGGTTAAAGAATCTCTTTCTAGTTGCTCTGGAACAATTAGGAGATTCTCTGGAAGAAATACGGGATTCTGCTTCTGGCGGCAACATGCTATTGGGTGGTGGTCCCGCTTATGGGGTCAAATCAATACGTTCTAAGAAGAAATATTTGAATATCAATCTCATCGATCTCATCAGTATCATACCAAATCCCATCAATCGAATCACTTTTTCGAGAAATACGAGACATCTAAGTCGTACAAGTAAAGAGATCTATTCATTGATAAGAAAAAGAAAAAACGTGAACGGTGATTGGATTGATGATAAAATAGAATCCTGGGTCGCGAACAGTGATTCGATTGATGATGAAGAAAGAGAATTCTTGGTTCAGTTCTCCACCTTAACGACGGAAAAAAGGATTGATCAAATTCTATTGAGTCTGACTCATAGTGATCGTTTATCAAAGAATGACTCTGGTTATCAAATGATTGAACAACCGGGATCCATTTACTTACGATACTTAGTTGACATTCATAAAAAGTATCTAATGAATTATGAGTTCAATAGATCCTGTTTAGCAGAAAGACGGATATTCCTTGCTCATTATCAGACAATCACTTATTCACAAACCTCGTGTGGGGCTAATAGTTCTCATTTCCCATCTCATGGAAAACCCTTTTCGCTCCGCTTAGCCCTATCCCCTTCTAGGGGTATTTTAGTGATAGGTTCTATAGGAACTGGACGATCCTATTTGGTCAAATA